GGTATTATATTGCTCAATACGTTCACGGATAATTTTACTAATTTCATCTGCACGAATGGTTACCATGAATATTTCTTAATTTGAGTTTGATTCTTTTTCGAAGGAAAAAAAAAAAATAATGCCTATACTCTATATTCTAGTAGAACGACTAATCAGTTCTTTTTTTCTTTCATCGCCCCAAACATATCAATATTAGCACCGATCGTACGTAAATGTAACTCGTTGTTTAAGCAACTATTCAGAGTTCCCAGAGCTCCTTGTAATGCTTGTTGTAAAACCCTCCGTTGCACTTGATTAATCGCCCTTTGTTGTTCAAAATGAATCGTTTCATTTTTGTAATTTTCGAATTGTTCCAAAGTTGTATAAATTGAATTAATTAAATTCAATTTTTCTCGTTCTATCTCGGAATAACCATTCACTCGAAACCGATCCGCTTCCGTTTCTACTTTCCTTAAGCGGGCCCGGGCTTTCTCCAGCTGTTCAACGGCTGCTTCCCGTAGTTCTTCTGAATTTTGAATAGTTCTCAAGATTCTCTGTTTTCGATTATCTAATAAATCACTTAATGAAAGTAGATTCTCTTTGCATTTATTTAAAAATGTCTATGATCTCTTCCCGAACCAAACATGAATCTTTCAATTCATTTGGCTCTCACACTCAATTCCGTATAGGAAATTTCCCTATCTTTATTATCGAATGAGCCTATCCTCTTTTCTCTATTTCTAAACATCTTGAAAATGATTACCAATACAAGATTAAAATATTTGGAGGACTCTTCTGACCAAACAAATAATTGTCAGCAAAGTTGTTTTTTTTATTCAAATCCAAAGAATTCTGATTAATTTATACGTAGGTCATCAATTCCGCATTGTATAAAAGGAGGCGTTAAACAAAACACCTGTTTTTCCTATTTTTCATCGTAAAGAGAAAGAGAATTCAAGTCATTTTATCGACATGAGTGTTCTATATCGAAAAAATTCCAATTTCCGTATTAACACAGTGGTAGAAAGAATACTACATTGCGTCTAAACTTCAAACTGGTTAGCTTTAACCATGGTAATGCTCCAAAATTCTTGGTTGATAGAGAATCAAAGTAGATTTACCAATGAATCGCGAAATGCTATGGTTCTTAACTATTTTTTTGTTTATTTAGTAATTTATTTAGTAAGAAGTCATTCGCCGGATCATGCACGTTTTTCTAGTTATAATGAAAAAAGTGCAGTTGGTTGGATCCAATCTATTCTTTGAAATAAACAACTCGCACACACTCCCTTTCCAAAAAAAATTAATACACCTAGCACTACACTTAGATTTATTAGATTTGTTGCTAAAATATCGGTATCAAACCCGAAACTTCCGGCGGATGGCCAGTAAATGAAGCAAAGAAAAGAATCGGTTATATTTTTCATATGATCGCATCTCCTCTTATGGATAGACTAATTTTGTTTCTACGATTCCCAGTTTTTTGATTTTTTTATTCGTTTTTTTATAATAAATTAAAGTTTATTCTATAATATTTTCATTTCTTACTAATAATTAATATGAATATGAATTACTAGTAAGAATATGAATATAATAAGAATTTTATTCTATCTATTAGAGAATATAGAATATATTTATTAATAAATATATTCTATATTCTCTATTTGAATTGGTTAGTCAATTGAAAGATTCCCCATAAGAACGATACCTCTTAGAAGTAGATACTAGTTCTTATGTCAATTGCAAAATATCTAGTTGTTTTCAATTCTAAATTAAATAAAGGGGGCGCTCATTGGACTAAATAAAGGGACGGAAGAAGGCGAATCAGTATGTTAATCCGAATGAAGAATAAATTGTAGGAGTTAAATCGGAATATATATATATAGAAAGAATATATATATATATATAAAAAAGCAATAGCAGCAATGAAAGTCCACGGAAAAAACAATATGTATTTTTCTTTTTCTATTTTTTTAATTTTTTTAAAAGATTAAACAAAAGGATTGGCAAATAAAAGTGCTAATGCTACAACCAGCCCATAAATAGTTAAAGCTTCCATAAAAGCCAGACTAAGTAATAAAGTACCCCTTATTTTGTCCTCTGCTTCCGGTTGTCGCGCAATCCCTTCTACAGCTTGCCCTGCAGCTGTACCTTGACCAACTCCAGGTCCAATAGAAGCAAGCCCGACGGCCAACCCAGCAGCGATAACAGAAGCAGCAGAAATCAGTGGATCCATGATAAGTTTCTCCTATTCCAAATAAAATAAAGAAAAGAAATAGTTAATAATATAATCAACCAAGAAATTATGACTTAATTATTTCATTCTTCATTTATCTATTATTTCATTCTTCATTTATCTAGTCGAAGTTTAATTCATGAATAATTTTTATTGAATTATCCAAATAACTTCGATATTCATTTTTTTTTTCGTTTCTATCCATGTAGTTTTTTGTGAATACATACAATTTTTGTTCTTATCTTAAATTTTGAACCATTCTTTTAATTCTTCGTTCTTTCTTTTTCTTTATTTCCATTTTTGAATTATTCAATACCTAAATTTAGAGTAGTAGCAGGACAAATTTAGATAGTCATATATAACTAATGAATATCTACTATGACATATACATGTGTTTGTTCGATACCGTAAACCAATTAGTTATACCTTAGATTCAATAGGATTCGAGAATCATTCTTGGAAACCCCTAAAAAACTAAGAGTTGTCTTATAATGATTAGATTATATATACACTTAGTTCGACCCCCTCACCCTATTTTTTGTCCTTTCTTTTATTCATTATTATCCCATATGGATCGAATTAATCTAAATCAATTCGAAAGACCAAATTATTAGTATATTATATTTAATTAATATTAGAAATATTCGAATTTAATTTGATTTAGGAAAATCAAATAAACTTTGGTCAATTATTAAATGTGAATGAATGAAACGGAAATATTTTCTAGTTCGATATAACATCTTTTTTTTTTGAATCACATGTCATAAACAACGTAGATATCATCCGAAATTATAGTTCCCAAATCTAATATTTCTAATATTAATTAAATATAATATACTAATAATTAATATAATATACTAATAATTAAATATATGAAATATACTAATCTGACATCTAATAAGAATTTTAATTAAATATGTTTATAGTTCTAATTAAATGAACAAAATAATAAATAAAAATAATATTCATTGGAGTAAAATACAAATTGGTCAAAAAAAGACTATTTTGATAACTAATCAATGATGGCCTTCCATGGATTCACCTATATAAGCCGCAGCTAAGGTAGCAAAAATAAGAGCTTGAATACCGCTTGTAAATAATCCCAGAAACATAACAGGTATAGGAACTACTAAAGGTACTAACGAAACAAGAACAACAACTACTAATTCATCAGCTAATATATTTCCGAAAAGTCGAAAACTAAGTGATAAGGGTTTTGTGAAATCTTCTAAGATGTTAATCGGTAAAAGGATTGGAGTTGGTTGGATGTATTTACCAAAATAAGCCAATCCTTTTTTTGAAATACCCGCATAGAAATAGGCTACTGACGTAAGTAAAGCTAATGCAACAGTAGTATTTATATCATTTGTGGGTGCAGCTAATTCTCCATGAGGTAACTTTATAATTTTCCAAGGCAAAAGAGCCCCTGACCAATTCGAAACAAAAATAAATAGAAACAAAGTTCCAATAAACGGAACCCACGGACCATATTCTTCTCCAATCTGAGTTTTGCTCACGTCTCGGATGAATTCAAGGACATATTCAAAGAAATTCTGACCGGACGTTGGAATAGTTTGCGGATTTCTAACAACTAGAATGGTTGAAATTAATAAGATAGCAATTACAACCCAAGAGGTAATAAGTACTTGAGCATGCACTTGAAAATCCCCTATTTGCCAATAGAAATGTTGACCTACTTCGACAGCAGATATATCATAGAATCTGTTTAATGTGTTGATGTAACATAATAGAACATTCATATTGCCCTGCCCTCTAAAAAAATATATATATATAACTTGAAAGGGAATTATTTTGATTCAACCATTTCCTTATTTGACTTTCATTTCCTTTTCTATTTTGAATATTTTTGCACAATTTTGTAATGCTATAATAACCGATTCCATAAATCTATGACCGCCCAACCAAATCTAAAAATTTATTTATCTTATTATTAATCAAAAATTTCGTATATAGCTAGAACGACCCTCACAAATTGCAAAAACTAATTTGTTAAGAATTAATCGGATTGAAGCTATAGCATCATCATTAGCTGGAATCGAAATATCTGCTAGATCTGGGTCACAATTTGTATCTATTAAACAAATCGTTGGAATTCCCAAAGTGATACATTCTCGAAGAGCCGTATATTCTTCTTGCTGATCAACGATTATTACAATATCGGGTAACCCCGTCATATATTTTATGCCACCCAGATATGTTTCCAAATGAGATAATTGTCTCTTGAACATAGCGGCATCTCTTTTTGGAAGAGAGTTCAGTTTCCCTGTCTTTTGCTCCGTTCTCAAGTCCCTGAACTTACGAAGTCTCGTTTCTGTAGTATACCAATTCGTTAACATACCTCCGAGCCATTTTTTATTAACATAATGACATCGAGCTCTTATTGCAGCCCGTGTTACTGAATCGGCTGCTTTTTTTTTTGTACCAACAATTAAGAATTGTTTTCCCATGCTTGCTGCATCAAAAACCAAATCACAAGCTTCTGATAAAAAACGAGCAGTTCGAGTAAGATTTGTAATATGAATACCTTTACGCTTTGCCGATATAAAAGGTGCCATTCGAGGATTCCATTTCCGAGTATCATGGCCAAAATGAACTCCAGCTTCCATCATCTCTTCAAAAGTTATGTTCCAATATCTTTTTGTCATTTATCCCCACACGTTTTTTTTAAAAAAAAAAGTGAAAAAAAAACGAGACCAGGTATCCTGAAATAGCAATAAATAATTGTTCCGATGGAACCTTCTCTTTTATAGACGATTAGCCGTTAATATATAATCAGGTCATTCATTTTTTTCTATTTATTATACTTTATTACCAAATCAAATGACTGCATTTAAAGGGATGAATTGAATGCTTCCTAAAAGCGCATTCAATCCTATATTTCTAATGTATCACAGAAAATTATTTGAAATGAAAAGAATCAAATAATTTTCTGTGATGGAACAAAAGATTTCGAATTTCTACTTCGAATAATTTTTTTTTTTTCAAGGTAATTTTGTTATATTGCCTTGACCGTGAACGGTGCATTATTCTTTTGAATCCGGTACCAACGGGTATCATTCCCCCTAAAACAACATTCTCTTTAAGACCTTTCAACCAATCAATACGACCCCGAAGAGCGGCTTTTGCTAAAACTCTAGCAGTTTCTTGAAAACTCGCTTCGGATATGAAACTTTGAGTATTCAGAGATGTTTTTGTTATTCCCAATAATAAAGCTCGGTAACAAATTGCTTCTTCCAAGGCACGCCCAGTTCGTTCTGCTCGCAATAATCCAATTAATTCACCGGGTAAAAATACATTAGACATTCCATCTTCTGAAACCAAGACTTTGGATGTTATTTGACGCACAATAATTTCGATATGTCTATTATGGATGTGTACTCCCTGGGATCGATAAACCTTTTGGATTTTATTAACCAAAGAAATACGACTTTGCGCTATAGTTAGCTCAGCACCAATCAAGAATCCCCAAGGAATGCCGAGAATTCTTGTTATACACTCATTCCAAGCATCAATTCTTTTTTCGAGATTCATCGATATTGAATCAATCGAACGTATTTCTAATATCTGTTCCACTTTTGGAAGACCTTGTGTTATATCACCGGATCTCGATTTTTCATATATGAATGTAACTAAAATATCTCCTTGATAAAGGATTTCTCCATAATGGCCATGAATGGTTGCTCCTGGAGTCGCCAAATATGGGTTAGCCGATCTTATTATTACAGAATCCATTTGAACAGTTATAACTTGACCCGATTTTAGTTTTAGATGTGGTCCATTTTTCATTTTAGCTATACATATATTTTCACAAATAAATTGTCCAAGACTAATTATTGTAAACGTTTTTTCACAATAATAATGATGGAGAAAATACCAATTCAAATGGAATGGATTCAAAACGATATTACTGTCTAGATCGGGTTTAAAAATTTTATCATTTTCGTCCATTAAATAATATTTAATTACTTGAAAAATTTCCGTTATTTTGTCAAGTTGGAAATTTTTCATTATTGATATTTGATTATGAGTTATTAAACGGTAAAGTGAATAAAAATTTCCAACTTGACGGGCTATCCCTAAAGGGCCTAATGAATTATTATTATTAATTGGAATTTTAGGATTTTTTTTTATCCCATTGTGATATTTAACATTGTTGAATGGTCTTATTTGAAAACAATTAGATGATGACAAAATTATCCAAGATCGGCATTCCTTATTTCTATTCAACAACATACGAATAGTTCCGTGATTTTGGCTAAGTGATTTTTTAATTTTTGCTTTGGAATGAATAGAAAAAAATGGATTGATATTGATCCGATCCGATTCATTATCCGCGATCAATCCTAAACCAGATGGGTCATTTCTTTTTCTGATATATGAAGTATTCGATTTTACTAAGTCAATTCTTAGAAAATACTCAATCAAACCGTTTGTACTTACTTCAACAAAGGAAGAGGGGGCCTCCTCAATAGAAGGACTTTTTTTGCCTTGATCCCAATTCAAGACTAAACAAGTCCGAACTAATTGAATCCTTGTGTCGGAAATTCCCCGAATGGATTTTCCATTTCCATAAAGAATATAATTGACAACTTTGAGTTCCAGATTATCTCTTTCCTGGAATAGATCTTTGGGAAAAAGTTTTACAAAATCGATACTGTCCGGTATTTCATATAAAATTACAGGTCGAACCAAAACAAAATACTTTTTCTTGGTAGTTGCGATCCATTGGACATAGATCCAATTATTAATTTTTTTTGATTCCTTCCATTTTTTTTTTACCGTTCCGGGTGGTATCAAGATAGAACTGTGTCGGGATATCTTATCCCTCTCTCCGGGAAAATGGATATTTCCAGAAAATATTTTTAATTCGATTTTTTTTTTTTTCTTTTCTAATCGGACCAATCCGCCTACTCGACTTCTTATATTGAAAGTGATTGGTGTTCCTATTCCAACGAGACTATTATTCCGTACCATTATGGAAGAAGATTCGGGTAAAATATGCACTTCTTCGGGAATAAAAAAAAATCGATCTACTTTGATTTGGTATTTTGGCTTTAATTCTTTGATTCCTCGATACTCAATGAAATCTTCTTTTTGAAAAACGGAATGAATTCCTATAGTTCTATATTTAGTAATTCCTGAATTCTGTCTTCTGTATTGAGGATCATCGAAATAAGCAAAAATACTATTTCTCTGAAAAATACCATTGATAGGTATTTCAATGGAAACACCAGAAGGTCGCATTAGTTCGTTCTTTCGTTCTT